GCAATTTGTACAACCAGATGTACATACAATATGCATGGGATTAGCCGCTTCAATGGGATCTTTGCTCCTGGTCGGAGGAGAAATTACCAAACGTCTAGCATTCCCTCACGCTTGGCGCCAATGAGACTTTTATTTGAGAGAAAAAAGAAGACTATGCCTTCGCCATATGAAATATGAATATTAAGTAACAATAGCATGGCACTTTGAATTCGATATAAGAAATTTGGTTTTCAAAACATTAGATTATGTATCGAAAGAGTAATATGAGAAAAAGGTATTTCCGATTTTATCTTATCTATCGGAAGTCCAGTTCAGCGTCACAAACTTTTTTTCACACCAGAGGTCTCTTAACAATATTTATAGAGCGAAAAAAAAAAACAAGATTCTTTTTTCCTTAGTTTATTTGATCAAATAAAAAAGCAACTTTGGGATTGCTGAATCACAGACAAATCACAGACAAAAAAATATAATAAATATATAAAGCAACGGAGCCATCATAGTATTTTTAACTCCTCCGAAAGGAAGGGTGGTAAGTTGATCATTTACCGATCGGGGTCTGATGGATCCTATTTTTTCTTTCTTTGATGGAAGGTAAGGGTCAATTTTCTTGTAGAGCCGTATGCAATGCATAAAAGATGCCCGTACGGTTGTTCGATTCTATCTTTCTTTTTTTTCTTATTATTCTTTTATCTTCCCCTCATCATGCGAAATAGAGAAACCTTTTATTATGTTATATTATCAGGGTAATGATCCATCAACCCGCTGGTTATTTTTCTGAAGCACAAACGGGAGAATTCATCCTGGAAGCGGAAGAGCTGCTGAAAATACGTGAAACCCTGACAAGGGTTTATGTACAAAGAACGGGCAAACCCTTATGGGTTGTATCCGAAGACATGGAAAGAGATGTTTTTATGTCAGCAACAGAAGCCCAAGCTTATGGAATTGTTGATCTTGTAGCGGTTGAATGACAATAGCCTGGATTTCGCGTCAATTCGTGATTTGAAATTACCCCTGTCGACTTTAATATTCTATGACTTTTATTTACTATTCTATTGAATAAAAGTAATTCATAATCATCCGGTTAGGATCGATCTAAACCAGCCCATTATATATATGATTCAACATGCCAACTATTAAACAACTTATTAGAAATACAAGACAGCCAATTAGAAATGTTACAAAATCCCCCGCGCTTCGGGGATGCCCTCAGCGTCGAGGAACATGTACTAGGGTGTATGTGCGACTCGTTCAGATCATGAACTAGAACAAAGGAAAGAGAACAATGTTCGAATATCAATGATCAAATAGGATAGAACGGAAAAACGAACTACATTTCCTATCTAAAAATAAGAAAATGGATCATATCCCTTTTATTGTGTATGAAATTTATGGTTTCTATTGGTGTAAATCCACTCACCTCAATTCAAGATGAGAAGCAATTCTCCATTGGTAGCAAATGGTTATCCATTAAGCGGAGGAAATCTTAGTTAACATAGACCCCTCTTGCAAGAACGGACTCAGAGGGTCAGCTACCCAGCCAACCTTCATAATTAAATACCGTTACTGTATAGGTAGAGCTCGTTGTGAAAGACCTATTACTGGATAATTCATGGGTAGGGCCGAAGAATGTGAACTATACAAGTTAGCAATAACATTGCTAAAATGAAGTAAAGGCTCCGGTGTATAGAGAAGACCTCACCGTTTAAGAAGTAACCATAGAAACGATGGAATCCACTATTTCTTTATCATTGCTATTTTTTTTTTTATACCTAGTATGGTACAATTTCGTATTTCGAGGTGAAATGCCTAGAAAAAAAATCGTGGTTGGGAAGGTTATAGTAGCCAAAGCCATTGGAATTTTTAGTTTATACATTGGAAAAATCCGTTTTGTTATTAATATACTAGGAAAGGGCAAAAGAATAACTGAAAGAAAGGAAATCCATTAGTTATTCGTCAAAGTTTCATTTATTCAATGACCAGAATTAGACGGGGATATATCGCTCGGAGACGTAGAACAAAAATTCGTTTATTTGCATCAAGCTTTCGGGGGGCTCATTCAAGACTTACTCGAACTATTACTCAACAAAAAATAAGAGCTTTGGTTTCAGCTCATCGGGATAGGGATAGGCAAAAAAGAAATTTTCGTCGTTTGTGGATCACTCGAATAAATGCAGCAATTCGTGAAAGGGGGGTATGCTATAGTTATAGTAGATTAATAAACGATCTGTACAAGAGACAGTTGCTTCTTAATCGGAAAATACTTGCACAAATAGCTATATCAAATAGGAATTGTCTTTATATGATTTCCAATGAGATCATAAAAGAAGTAGATTGGAAGGAATCCACCGGTTAAACGGAGTTGCCCGGAGAATGAACTCCGGGAAGGCCGAATAAAAATGAATAGAATATGATAAAATATGAGAAAGTAGCTAAAATAAATATGAATCAACACGTTCAATAAAAAAAATTGATTCTTCCCAGATTCCTTTTTTTTTTCTTA